AGCATTGGTGTGTTTTGGTAGACTTAATCAGATTAGTAAAAGAGTAACCCTAATAAAAAAATATTTCAAATAAAAAAATAACAAGTTCTTTCTTTTGATGGAGGATTTTTGACAGAACAGATAGGCCTCAATAAAATTCTTGATTTTATGACATAAGAATGCATTGCACAACAATCCACAGTTCCTTTTTTACGTTAAAGTTAACGTAGAAAAGAAAGTAAAAGTAAAAAAAAGAAAAAAAGTCAGTAAGTAAATAAAAGAAGAAAAGAAATAGAATAATAGAATAAAGAAATGACACTTTGATTCTATCGAACGGAATTCCCTATTCTAATTATAGGAATGGAAAGAGTCGCTCTTCTATATTTCAATACCATAACAAGCATTTTTGTTTTCAAACAAATCATTTTATCTATGATTTGGAACAAAAAAAAGGCCCGGCTAGGTACTGCCCAGGCCAGGCCGCGAAAAGAAAAAAGAAAAAGCTTTTTTCGGAAAAATTCGTAAAAAGAGGTCTTTTTTCTTTTTTATTCAAAATATATCTTTCGAGCCTTTTCTTTATCTAAAAGAGATTGCTTATAAAAGGAGTATACAGTAAAGTTGTATATATCAAGTTGTATATATCAATATTCTCAAATAATATTGAGAGATAAAGAAGATATTTCCTTATTTTTTTGTACTTTTTGTGTAATGTAACATAATAATTATCCTTTTTCAATTGGGAGAGATGGCTGAGTGGACTAAAGCGTCGGATTGCTAATCCGTTGTACGAGTTTTTCGTACCGAGGGTTCGAATCCCTCTCTTTCCGTTTACGGTCATGACTTGCTATTTTCTTTATTTTTTTTTTTCAAATTCCTTTTTTTTTCCTTTATTTTTTTTTTTTAACTAATATAAATATATTTAACTAATATAAATATAATAGTTAAGAATGTGCAATAGATAAAATTCTAAGAACATTGAAAAATTAAGCAAGTAAAAAAAGGCCTCTTTTTTATTCTTCACGTCCGGGATTACGTCCTGGATCATTCGATAGGAATCCAAAGATGAAGAGAGAAACAAAAAATATCACTACTGTGTAAACAAAAAGTTTGAGAGTAAGCATTACACAATCTCCAAGATTTTTTTTTGAAAAAAAAAAAGAGAATAGATTCTCTATCTTTATACCACATATCTTATTTTGCCACCAATAAATGAAATGGTTTCTTTTCTTGAAATAAAAAAGAATTTTCCAAAATTCATTTAGAAAAAGAGGCGAGTCTTTCATTACAAAAAAAAAACGCCTTTTTCCATATTCGGATGACTCTACTCTAAATAAAAGGGTTTTTCAATAAATGAAAAAGAATCAGAATGAGTAAAGAGGGTGAATCGGATTTCTCGTAGCTATCTAAGAATTATTTGAATTGAGGGTTCATGCTGTAAGACAGACTTACCTGATCTTATCCATTGTTAGAATTTTTTTTTTTCGAATAAATCATGTTTATGCCAGTATTAAAGGTCTCATCGAAAACTTACAGCAGCTTGCCAAACAAAGGCTAAGAGAAAAAAGAGAAGAGGTATTACTGGCATAACATCGACGATTGGATTCAAAAAAGCGTAGGCTTCAGGCAATTTGCCTAAGAAAAAACTACTCGAATAAAGGGTGGAATGAAGCCAGATACAGGTCAAACTAAAGATATTAAGCATAAAAAACATTTTTTTTTATTGGACTTGTAGATAATTGTATTTTGATTGAGTTATTCTTATTGATAATTAATTGATATCCTGTAAAAATGAAAAAAAAAGAAAGGTATACAAAAAAATTCTTCTTTGAACTCACCCAATCAAAAATCCTTCAATTCTAAAAAAAAGAGAATAGAAGAAATCATACTTTTATACAATATCTTAATTGAATTATATGTAATGATCAATAAATTCAGTTTCATTCTATACCTACGCATGTAAAAATCCTAGGAATAATAGAGTCTATCGATATTTGGACTGGAATTGACGAACAGCCAATACTCGTGTTTATTAGTATTGAATAGAAATCGAAATGGGGCGTGGCCAAGTGGTAAGGCAACGGGTTTTGGTCCCGCTATTCGGAGGTTCGAATCCTTCCGTCCCAGGGAATACCTATTAGATAGAAATAGCTATTATCAGAATAAAGAAAGTTTGTTTTTTTGAAATATCTAACTGAAATATCTAACTTAGTGGAATATTGGATATTCTGGAATTCTTCTTTCGTTTCGGATTTTTAATGATTATATTCTTCTTTGAATCATATATTTTTTTTTTCAAAAATGGAGTTCCAATAAGATACATGCAGATAGAAATGAATCCATTTGCGATTCAGGTAAGATAGGAACATGGATTCCACGAATTGGAACCAAAGAAAGCCAAAAGGGGTTGCAATGAAGTTTAAGTTAGTTACTTTGAAAATCCTTACGTACCATATACCATATAATAAGAGTTAATCAACAATGTAAGATAGCAATTTCAATAACTGTGTTTGTACAAATCAAATTGGATTAAGAAATAATACAAGGGGGAATTTATAGATCCTATCTATATTCTATATTCTATTCCCCCTTTTTTAAATAAAAAATTACGGAACCAAACTACGCTACGCGTAAAACGAAGAAGTGCTTAATGTATAATTGTCGTTCTATTTCAGTGAAAAGGCTTTTTTTTTGAAAAAGATTTTTGATCCGTTAATTCAATTCTAAATATTCTATATAGAATATTTAGAATATAGAATATTTAGAATTCATTCCAATGACAATTATTCAGTCTATCTGATAGAAGGAATTCCTTATTTTATTTTTTCTATTCTGATTTTCTTTTTCAGAAAGAAAAAGAGTCTAAATCTTTCTTTCCATCAATCCTCTTTTTATTTTATCTTTATCCACTGTACAAAAAAAAAGAAAGAGGGTTCTTTTTCTAGCTATCTATATTTTTCTTTTTTTAATCACTGAGGTTTGGTTTAATTCAAAGATGGATTATTTATGATGATCAAATGACATCTTTAGTTAAAACTTTATTCAAATAGTGATATCGAGATAGTTATATATCGAGATAGTTATTTTTTCAATTAAATAAATATTCAAATTTAATGATTTCTTAGGAGTAGGAGTATTTTTTATTTGAAGAAGTCTAAGATTGTTGAATCTACCTTGTCATCTTATTTGAAGATGCAATGTAGATTCAATAAAAAGAACTTTTTTGTTCCTACTATATTTAATTTAAAATAAATATGTAGAAATTTATAAATAAAATAAAACTATTATATATTCCACTTATTATATATTCCATTCATCCGATAAAATAAAAATTGGGGGTAAAATGGAATTCTTGCTAAGATTTCTTTAGAAACCAAACCGCCGATTCAGATTCATAGAAAAAAAAAGAAAAAGAAGAAAAAATATAGATTCCTACGTAAGGACTGTAACGACCGAACAAATGACTATTCATGATTCCGTAATTGAATCAATTACATATCCGTTCCAAAGTAGAGGAATGTTATGGTAAAACTTCGTTTGAAACGATGTGGTAGAAAGCAACGCGCGACTTGACGGACATAATCAGTTGTGGATTCTTACACCCACCATTTTTATTATATTATATAGGAATGAAGGTGCTCTTGGCTCGACATCCTTGGTTTTGTTCCACTCGAACCCTCATTTTTTGTTGGGTTGTGGTACGTGATGTAGCTCGAGTAGAAAGTATTGATTCATTTCTCAGGGTCAAGGATCTAGGGTTAGTGCCAATTAATAAGTTGGAACAACTTCGTAAGTGTAGTCTATTTTCTATCTAGAAATAGAAAGGATCCTATTCGAGCAAGTTTCAAATTCAGGAAAATTTGTTAGAATTAGTGAAATTCTTTTGATCAAAAGTTTATCATGCGGGAATCAACCGTTTATGATTCTTTGATAGAAAAAGAAATCATAAAAAGGGGCATGTTGCTGCCATTTTGAAAAGATTAAAAGTCACCGAAGTAATGTCTAAACCCAATGATTCAAGGTAAAGCTAAACTATCTTGGAACAAGGAAATGCTCTTTTTTCAATTTTCTCGACAACTAGATCAAGAATAAGAACGAGGAATCAAAATAGATTCGAAACGAGACAACAAAAAGGGGTTAGAGACCACTCAAAAAATCAAATGCCTAGGGTTTTTCTTTTGAACTATTTCATAGTTACTCAACTTGAGTTATGAGAATACAAATAATTTTTTTTTCATAAAGAAAAGTATTAAATAAAATAATCATAGTCTAATTTATTTGCTTTTATGGATCTATTTAACATTCGGGTTGTATACATAAGCACATCTTCTAATTTCTCGAGCCGTACGAAGAGAAAACTTCGTATACGTTTCTAGGGGGGGGGTTAGTTCATCTACATCTATCCCAATGAGCCGTTTATCGAATCGTTGCAATTGATGTTCGATCCCGAAGAGAAGGAAGCGATCTTCGGAAAGTGGGTTTTTATGATCCGATAAATAATCAAACCTATTTAAATGTTCCGGTTATTCTATATTTTCTTGAAAAAGGCGCTCAACCTACAGGAACTGTTTATGATATTTTAATGAAGTCGGGGGTTTTTACAGAATTTCGTCTTAATCAAAGGAAAGTCAATTAATGAAATACAAAAAAAGAGAAGAGGGGGTGGCCTATTTGTATATAGTTTTGTCTAAGTATAGCTGCTTTTCTACTATACTTTACTTTCCCCACTCCCGTCCCGCCTCTTTTGCTCTATTTATATAGTTTTTTTGTTAGCTTAGAATACTATGTTCTCTAACGACGAAAATCGATTTATTGATATGATATAATTGGATATTCAAAAATTATATCCAATTATATTACTAGGCGATGGATAGAAAAAGATCAAGTGAATAAATGAAATAGTTGGGTCAACGCGAAATATCCAATTTTTACATTCTTTCACCTCCAATTGGACGGCTTTTTCCATTAACATTCAAAAATAATAAAGAAAGAAATCCGAGATTCTTTCCTATTTCTTACCAAAT